TGTTGTTTGAATTATCGATTGTTGTTTGAATTATCGATTGTTGTTTGAATTATCGATTGTTGTTTGAATTATCGATTGTTGTTTGAATTATCGATTGTTGTTTGAATTATCGATTGTTGTTTGAATTATCGATTGTTGTTTGAATTGATTGAGGTTATAATAATTATAAGAGGGGATACATGGAGTAGTTTTGGAGGGTGCTTATGTAATGTTGAAGTTATGTTGGATGGATGAGGTTGAGAATATTTCTGTAGTTGAATAACAACGATGGCTTTTCGAGCCATAGGTCTTGGGTAAAACTAAGTAGAAATATTAATGATTTACTTTACATTATTTTTGGGAATATGTTTTGTTTTAGGGGGGTTGGCGGTGGCATCAAATCCTTCACCGTATTATGGTGTGGTGGGGTTGGTAATTGCATCAATTGTAGGGTGCGGGTGATTATTAAATTTGGGGGTTTCTTTTGTGGCATTAGTATTATTTATGGTATATTTGGGTGGGATATTGGTGGTTTTTGTTTATTCTGTGTCGTTGGCGGCTGATCCATTTCCAGAGGCTTGAGGGGATTGGCGTGTGTTAGGGTATGGTTCAGGTTTGGTTGTGGTATTGGTGGTGGGGGTGATTATTAGTGATGTGATAGAGTGTCTGAAGTTAGGGGTTGAAACTGTTGATGGTGGTGGGGTGTTTTCTGTGCGGTTGGATTTTAGTGGTGTAGCTATATTTTATTCTTGGGGGGTTGGAATGTTTTTGGTAGCTGGGTGAGGGCTATTGTTAACTCTTTTTGTGGTATTGGAATTGGTACGTGGGTTATCTTATGGGGCTATTCGGGCGGTTAGGGATGTAACAGAGAATAGTTTAGTTTGAGAATATCAGCTTTGGGAGTTGATGGTGAAGGTTCGAGTCCTTTTTCTCTGATAATAGTTAAGGTTTATGTTGAATGTTTAAATAAAAAATACGTTGGCGTAGGTTTTGATTTATTAGAGTAATTTACTGGTAAATGATATGATGGAATCGTGATTTTCGAATACGAATGATGATGGCGAAGGAGTAGGAAGATTTGGGGTTAAAGAAAAGGAATGATCACGATCGATGAATGAACGAATGAATAAACGAATATGAATTTTTTATTAGGGTAATTCCGGCGGTTAATGAACGATGAAACGAACGAATGAAAAAAGAAAAAAAAATGATTATGATTTTTTAAAAATTATTAAACAAAGCGCCTAGTGGCGTTTTGCAATATTAAGGGAAATTAGAGAAAATTCAAAAATTAAAAAAAAACGCAAAATTATGCCCTTCTAGCATTCACTAAATAGCCCCATGATAATAAAAGGGCAAAAGGTATAGGAACCAAGTGCATGACAAAGTGCATCAGTGTAAAAATGATTCCCCTCGCGCGCAAACCGTATCAGCTTTAGTGACTCCTGAGAACCACGAACAGGACGGCAGGCATGTATGCTCACGTCAATAGATTGTATTCACCCGCCGCACTCTGAAGTGTAGAGTGAAGACGTCCAGAAAAAAAAGAGAACCAAAAGCGAGAAGAAGGGAGGTGACCCGATTAAGAGGGACAATGTTGATAAATAGCGAACCAGATGTATCCGTGACGTGCAATAACAGGTGAGAAGCCAGTTGATGGTCCTGACCGAGGAACCAGAGGCGCAAAAGAGCAAGTTGTGCTAGGGGTGTAGGGGGAAAGTATGGGCCTGAAGCTAGTCATGAAGGACATTATGTGCGGTGCGTTGCTGATTTCACGTGAGGTGACCGACTAATAAATAACCTGGTACGATAGCTACCGGCACGACAAGAAGTTATTGCAGGTTATGGCCTGATACCATGGAGTTCTTGTACTCAAGCATATCCGTGTGGTAAAAGTCCTTATGTATAAGAGAACATTTCTAGGGTTTAGCACGAACTTAGAGGTTTATAGTCCTCATAGCATGAACTTGGATAATCCTTTAGAAAGTAGGATGGGGAGAAAAAATTGGATGGTATGACAATAACGTTGATTATGCTTGAAAGCATTACAGTTTATGTCCTAGGTTGAATATCCGTGTACCCTGAGTGTGATTTAATGCACAGAAGTACATAGCTTAATAGTAAATGCATAGGCAGTACTATTGGGGGGGGAAGGGGGGGGTGGTGAAAAAATAAATTGGAAAACTCTAAGAAGAATCGTAGATCTTCGGTTTTTGGTTTACAAGACCAATGTTTTATTTAAACTATTAGAGTATTTAGTGGTTTAGGAGTTTGTTTTCTAGGGTGCTGGTTAAGGGGAAAAGGACTAAGATGATAGTGAAGTAAGTGATGGAGGCTAGTTGGCCGATGATGATGAAAGGGTGTTCTACTGGTTGGCTGCCCACTCAAGTAAGGATGAAGAGGTTAGTGGTTAGAATTCAGAATAGGAGTTGAGAGAGGGGTCGGAAGGTTATTGTGCGCTGTTTAGAGGTGTGGAGGAGTGGAATAAGAAATAGGATTAGGACAGAGGCTGCTAGTGCTAGTACACCTCCTAGTTTATTAGGGATAGAGCGTAGAATGGCATATGCGAATAGAAAATATCATTCAGGTTTAATGTGGGGTGGTGTGATTAGAGGGTTAGCTGGTGTAAAATTTTCCGGGTCGCCCAAGAGGTTGGGGGAGAATAAAGCTAAGGCTGTTAGGGGGAATAGAAGGAATATGAAACCTAGGATATCTTTTGTAGAATAGTAGGGGTGGAATGGAATTTTGTCACAGTTCGATACGAGTCCGAGGGGGTTGTTTGAGCCAGATTCATGGAGGAATGTGAGGTGGATTATAGTAAGGCCTATAATTAGGAATGGAAGGAGGAAGTGTAAGGCAAAGAACCGGGTGAGGGTGGGGTTATCTACTGAGAATCCCCCTCAAGCTCATTCTACAATGGTTTGGCCAATATAGGGAAGGGCTGAGAATAAATTTGTAATTACGGTTGCACCTCAGAAGGATATTTGTCCTCATGGAAGGACATATCCTACAAAGGCAGTGGCTATGAGGGAGAGGAGGAGGATTACACCGGTATTTCAGGTTTCTTTAAATAAGTAAGATCCGTAGTAGAAGCCACGTCCGATGTGGAGGTAGATGCAGATGAAGAAGAATGATGCTCCATTGGCATGGAGGTTACGAATTAATCACCCATATTGGACATTTCGACATATGTGGGTAACGGATGAGAAGGCTAGGGTTGTGTCTGCGGTGTAGTGAGTAGCTAATAATAAGCCTGTAATGATTTGTGTGATTAAGCAGATTCCTAAGAGGGATCCAAAATTTCATCACGCTGAAATGTTAGATGGGGTGGGGAGATCGATTAGGGAATTGTTAATTATTTTTAGTAGGGGGTGAGATTTGCGTAAATTTGGGGCCATTTAGGTGTCTGTAGGTTATTAAGATGATAATGATGGAGAGAATAAATGTTCCTAGGTATGTTTTAATGAGTCCGTTGTGTATGAGGGTGGAGGTTATGGTTATTGAGCGTTGAGTGTTTGCAAGGCCTTCTGGGCCGATTTTATTATATCAAGATAAGTCGATAAGGTGGTTGGCGATTTTTTGACCTGTGTTAAAAAGGTTTAAGGAGTTGGTACGATGGATAAGGGGGTTGAAGAAGCCTAATGAGGAGGAGAAATTAAGGTACGGGTTATGCTTGGGTTGTGTGAGAGTGTTGGTTATGTTTGAAAGTTCTAAGGCGAGGATGATACCTAGGGAGGTGGCTAGGATAGCTGCAAGTTTAGTGGGGGTTGGTATAGTTATTGGAGGAGTTTTGATTGGTAAGATGAAGGATGTGATGAGGAGGCCGGCTAGGATGCTGCCTAGGGCAAGACGGGTGAGGGGATTAATGATTATAGGGTTGTTTTCGTTTATTGGAGTGATTGAGGCCGTGCGGTTAAATCCAGTTTGAACTAAGATGGTTAAGCGGAGGCTATAGGTTGCGGTAAATGATGTAGCTAGGAGGGTTAATAGAAGTGCTCATGAGTTGAGGTAGGATGTGTTGAGGTTCTCGATGATAAGGTCTTTTGAATAAAATCCGGCTAGGAATGGAGTTCCTATTAGGGCAAGGTTTCCAATAGTTAGGCAAGAAGTTGTGGTTGGGAGGGTTTTTTGTAGGTTTCCTATTTTTCGAATGTCTTGTTCACCATTGAGGTTGTGGATAATGGATCCAGAGCATAAGAAGAGTATAGCTTTGAAGAAAGCGTGAGTTGAGATATGGAGAAATGCTAGTTGGGGAAGGTTTAATCCAATTGTAACTATTATTAAGCCTAATTGACTGGATGTAGAGAAAGCAATGATTTTTTTAATGTCGTTTTGTGTTAGGGCGCATGAAGCGGCAAATAGGGTGGATAGGGCACCTAGGCATAGGCACAGGTTGAGTGCGGTTTGGTTGTTGGCAAGTATAGGATGGGTGCGGATAAGTAGGAAGATGCCGGCTACTACCATAGTGCTGGAGTGGAGTAGGGCGGAGACTGGGGTTGGACCTTCTATGGCGGCAGGAAGTCATGGGTGGAGTCCGAATTGGGCGGATTTTCCTGTAGCAGCTAAGATAAGGCCCAAGAGTGGAAGTGTAGGGGTTTGGTAAGGGTGGAATGTCTGTTGGATTTCTCAAGTGTTCATGGTTGAGGCCAGTCATGCTATGCTTAGGATTAGGCCGATGTCTCCGATTCGGTTGTAAAGGATAGCTTGAAGAGCGGCTGTATTGGCTTCTGCTCGTGCTTGTCATCAGCCAATTAGGAGAAATGACATGATTCCTACACCTTCTCATCCAATAAATATTAGGAATATATTATTAGCGGTGATTAGAAGGAGTATAGCTATTAGGAATATTAGGAGATAGGAGAAAAATTTCGTAATGTATGGTTCTGATGCTATATATCATGTTGCAAATTGGAGAATAGATCATGTTACAAATAGTGCAATAGGAATAAAGGTAGTTGAGTATTGGTCAATTTTGAAGCTAAGAGGGATTTTAAAGTTTATGATGTATTTTCATTCTCAGTTAGAGATAATGCTTTCTGTGTTAGAGTATAGGAATAGTATTAAGGGGATTAAGCTTATTATGAAAGCGGTTTTAACATAGCGTGTAATTAAGGTAGGGGTGGTTTGATGATTTTTTAATAGGAGGGGGAGTGGGATGGGTAGGAGAATGATTGTTAAAGTAAGGAGTGATGTAGTGTTGAGGAGGAGTGTGGTTTCCACTACTTTTACTTGGACTTGCACCAAGATGAGTGGTTCCTAAGACCAGTGGATTACTATTATCCTTTAAAAGTAAGGGGACTGGGGGGTTAAGCCCAGATGCAAGAGTTAGCAGTTCTTGTTGGTTAAACCTCCCCTCGGCAGGTAAGAAGAGTTTAACTTCTATTTTTAGAGTCACAGTCTAATGTTTGGGTTAAAACTATACTTGCTTAGGGGCTATGCGATGATTTCTGGTTTTAGGATGAGTAGGAGTATAGGGATGATGTGGAGGGTTATTAGAATGTGTTCTCGTGTGGAGGAATTTTGGATGGAGGTAATGTGGGATGGAAGGGGGCCCCGTTGGGTTATGAGGAATATAAATAAAGTATAGGAGGCGGTTAGGAGAGTTGCGGTGCCTGTTAAAATGAGGGTGAGTGGTGATCAGTTAAATAACGAAATTATGATGGTTAATTCTGCCATAAAGTTTGTAGAGGGTGGTAGAGCCATATTAGTTAAATTGGCTAGGAGTCATCATGTGGTTATTAAGGGTAGTAGAGGTTGTAGGCCTCGTGTGAGGATAAGAATTCGGCTGTGTGTTCGTTCATAGTTAGTGTTAGCTAAGCAGAATAATATGGAGGATGTCAGTCCATGTGAGATTATAAGAATTATTGCTCCAGAAAATGATCAGTGGGTTTGGATTATGCTTGCGCTGATGACCAGGCCTATGTGGCTTACTGATGAGTAAGCGATGAGTGATTTTAGGTCGGTTTGGCGTAGGCAGATAGAGCTAGTTATTAGTGCTCCCCATAAGGCAAGGGTGAGGAAGGGGTATTGGAGTAGGTTGGAGGAGTAATTTATTAAAATAGTAACTCGCATAATGCCATATCCTCCTAGTTTAAGAAGGAGGGCTGCTAGAAGTATGGAACCGGCAATTGGGGCTTCTACGTGGGCTTTGGGGAGTCAGAGGTGTACTCCGTATAAAGGTGCTTTAACTATAAATGCTAGTAGGAGGGTTAGGCTAGATAAGGGTGTGGTTCATGAGTTAAGTGGGGGGGTAGAGTAGATGAGTTTAAGGAGTGGGAGGGATAGAGTGCCAATTTGTGTATGTAAGTGAAGGATAGTAATTAGTAATGGAAGAGAGCTGATAAGTGTATAAAGGAGTAAATAGATACCGGCAGATAGACGTTCGGGTTGGTTACCCCATCGTGTAATGAGAAGTAGAGTGGGGATGAGAGTTGCTTCAAAGGAGATATAAAATAGTGTTAGTTCTGTCGTTGAAAATGCTAGAATGATGAATGGTTGAATTATAATTAGTGTAATAATGAAAATACGTTTTCGGATTGGTGGTTCTTGTTGGAGGTGGTTTTGGCTGGCTAGGATTATGAGAGGTAGCAATCAGCAGGATAGGGTTAGAAGGGGGGAGGAGATTTGATCAATACCTGTTCATTGGGTAAGGTTTTTATGAGGAAAATATGATGGGGTAAGTCATTGGAGGCTTATTAGGGAAATTAAAAGGCTATATACAGTGGTGTTTGTTCATAAAAATTTTTGTGGACATAGGAGGGCTGTGGGGACGAGCATGATTGTTGGAATAATAATTTTTAACATTGTAGGAGATTGAGGTTATGAAGATGGTCAGAGCCATGTGTTCGTGTAGAGGCTACGAGAGTGGCTAGGCCTGTACCTGCTTCGCAGGCCGAAAATGATAACATGAGAAGTGGGATTAGGGTGGCGGATGTTATGTAGTTTTCGACTGGTCAAGTTGAGAGGGCGATGTATATTGATAATATTATACTTTCTAGGCATAGTAGGGCGGAGATTAAATGGATTCGGTGGAAAGCTAATCCTAGATAGCTTAGGATAAATGCCGAGTAAAAGCTTAGATGTATGAGGGACATAAAGAAAGTCATAGAAGAGGGCTATGATTTGTTGAGTCGAAATCAACTGTCTTGTTTAGACTAACTTTCTAATTATTCTGCTCATTCTAGGCCGCCTTGGTTTCATTCATAAATAAACCCCAAGGTGAGTAGAAAGATGATGGTGGATGTTCATATTAAAGTGGTTAGTGGGGATTGGAGTTGAGTGGCTCATGGGAGGGGGAGAAGAAGAGCAATTTCTAAGTCAAATAGGAGGAATAAAATTGCTACTGAGGAAAAATCGGATGGAGAATGGGAGTCGGGCAGATCCGAGTGGGTCAAAGCCACACTCATATGGGGAGAGTTTTTCTGTGTCTGGATTAATTTGGGCTAATCAGAAGTTTAAAGTAATTAATATAATACTTAGTGCAAGGGAGAGGGAGAGTATAAATGTAATTATGTTGATTGCTCTTCTCTGGAATATATACCAGATTTTAGAGATTGGAAGTCAATTGTAATAAATATACTAGAAGAGCATGATCCTCATCAGTAGATGGTTATGTAGAGGAATAATCAGATAACGTCGACGAAGTGTCAATATCAAGCTGCTGCTTCGAAGCCGAAGTGGTGATTAGGTGTGAAGTGGAACTTGATTAGACGTAAAAGGCAGACTATAAGAAAAGAGGAGCCAATAATGACGTGTAGGCCGTGGAATCCCGTAGCAACAAAGAAAGTGGAGCCATAAATGCTATCTGCGATGGAGAAGGGTGTTTCATGATATTCTATGGCTTGGAGAGAGGTGAAGTAGAGTCCAAGAAGGATTGTTAGGATGAGTGCATGGGTTGCTTGTTTACGGTTACCTTCTGTAATGGCGTGATGGGCTCAAGTAACGGTAATTCCTGATGCTAGTAGGATGGCTGTATTGAGTAAGGGTACTTCAAGGGGGTTTAGTGGTTTAATTCCTGTAGGGGGCCATTGACCTCCTAGTTCTGGGGTGGGGGCTAAGCTAGAGTGGAAGAAGGCTCAGAAGAATCCTAAGAAGAAGAATACTTCTGATGTAATGAACAGGATTATGCCATATCGTAGGCCTTTTTGGACTGTTGGGGTATGGTGGCCTTGGAATGTCCCTTCACGCACTACGTCACGTCATCATTGAAGTATAACTAGGGTTGTAGTGAGGAGGCCTATAGTTAATAGATGGAAGGAGTTGTAGTGGAATCATATAACTAGACCTGAGGTTGTTAATAGGGCAGCTATTGCGCCAAAGAGGGGTCATGGGCTGGGGTCAACTATATGGTAAGAGTGAGCTTGGTGGGCCATTAAATGTTTTCTTGTAAGTATAAGCTTAAGAGGAGAACGAATACGTAGGCTTGAATTATGGCTACTGCTACTTCTAAAATAGTTAATATTAGGAGGATAGTAGTGGTTACGATTGAGATTGCTGGTATGATTGATAGTAGGGCGGTGGTGGCGGTAGAAATAAGTTGGATAAGTAGGTGGCCGGCTGTTAGATTAGCAGTTAGGCGGATGCCTAGTGCCAGAGGGCGGATGAGAAGGCTGGTTGTTTCGATTAGGATTAAAGCTGGGATTAGTAGTGTGGGGGTACCTTCGGGTAAAAGATGGCCAAGGGAGGCTGAGGGTTGATTTCGAAGGCCAATGAGGATGGTTGCTAGTCATAGGGGGATGGCTAGGGCTATGTTTATTGATAGTTGGGTTGTGGGAGTAAATGTATAAGGTAGGAGGCCTAATAGGTTGATTGAAAGAAGGAAGATTATCAAGGATGAGAAAATTATGGCCCATTTGTGGCCATTTTTGTTTAGTGGAATTATTAGTTGTTTAGTAATCAGGTTAATACATCATGATTGTAAGGTGGTCAAACGGTTGGTGATTCATCGGTTATTTGGAGAGGGGAAGAGTAGGATTGGGAATAGAGTGGCTAGGAGGATTAAGGGAATTCCTAAGAGGCATGGGCTTGAAAATTGGTCAAAGAAGCTTAGGTTCATGGTCAAATTCAGGGCAAGGTTTTGGCAGTTATAAGTGTTTTATTGGATGGGAAGTTGGTGGGGGTGAATGATAGAAGTTTTGGTTGAATAAGTAGTGTGAGGGCTATTCATGAGAGAAGTATAATAAAGAATCAAGGGTTTGGGTTAAGTTGAGGCATATCATTAAGGAGGGGTATCCCACTTTCTCTAGCTTAAAAGGCTAGCGCTGATGCATAGCTTCTTAACGATTAAGATGACAGTGAAGATGATCAAGTTTCAAAGAAGTTGAGGGGTGTAGATTCAACTACAATAGGTATAAAGCTGTGGTTAGCACCGCAAATTTCTGAGCATTGGCCGTAGAAGATTCCTGGGCGGGTAGTAATGAATGATGTCTGATTGAGTCGTCCTGGGATAGCGTCGGTTTTTACTCCTAAGGTGGGGATGGCTCAGGAGTGGAGAACATCGTCTGCGGTAACGATAATGCGGATGGGGGATTCTATTGGAACAACAACTCGATGGTCTACTTCCAGAAGGCGGAAGTGTCCTTGAGGTAACTCTGTTGTGGGGATTATGTATGAGTCGAATGAGAGGTCTTTGAAATCTGTATATTCATAAGTTCAGTATCATTGATGGCCGATGGCTTTTAAGGTAAGGTCTGGTTCATCAATTTCGTCCATTATGTAAAGGATTTGCAGTGAGGGGAGGGCGAGCAGAATAAGGACGATGGCTGGAAGGATAGTTCAGATTAATTCAATTTCTTGTGCATCAACAGTGTTAGATGAAAGTTTTTCTATAAGCATGAGCGTGAGGAGATATAACACTAGACTGCAGATTGCTAGTGCGACTATTAGGGCATGGTCGTGGAATTCGACAAGTTCTTCTATAATTGGTGATGAGGCATCTTGAAATCCGAGTTGAGAGTGGTTGGCCATAAGGTATATATAGGAGTTTCACCTATGATTTAGTCTTGACAAGGCTATGTAATGGGTTTACTAATACACCATAAAGAAAGAAGCATGAATGGTTTAGTGCGGTTGGCTTGAAACCAATATGTGAGGGTTCAATTCCTTCCTTTCTTGGGTTTGGACGAAGGCTGGTTCTTCGAATGTATGGTATGGGGGCGGGCAGCCGTGGATTCATTCGATGTTAGTTTGGGTGAGTTCAGGTTGCAGTACTTTTCGTTTGGATGCGAATGCTTCTCAAATAATAAATAGGAGTATGATTACGGCGATTATGGAAATTAATGATCCGATCGAGGATATTGTGTTTCATAGGGTATAGGCATCTGGGTAATCTGAGTATCGGCGTGGCATGCCTGCTAAGCCTAGGAAGTGTTGAGGAAAAAATGTCAGGTTTACACCTGTAAATATAACTCCGAAATGGGCTTTGGCTCATGTATTATTTAGGGTATATCCTGTAAATAGGGGAAATCAGTGTGTAAATCCAGCTAAGATGGCGAATACTGCTCCTATTGATAATACATAGTGGAAATGGGCAACTACATAGTACGTATCGTGAAGGGCAATATCTAAGGAGGAATTGGCTAGGACGATTCCAGTTAACCCTCCCACGGTAAATAAGAAGATGAAGCCTAGTGCTCATAGTATAGGGGGGTTTCATTTGATAGTTCCTCCGTGAAGTGTTGCCAGTCAGCTGAAGACTTTAATTCCTGTAGGGATGGCAATGATTATAGTTGCTGATGTAAAATATGCTCGGGTGTCTACGTCTATGCCAACTGTAAATATATGGTGGGCTCATACGATGAAACCTAGGAATCCGATTGATAATATGGCTCATACTATTCCTATATAGCCAAAGGGTTCTTTTTTGCCGGCGTAGTAAGCTACGACGTGGGAGATAATACCAAATCCTGGGAGGATGAGGATGTAAACTTCTGGATGACCGAAGAATCAGAAGAGATGTTGATAGAGGATTGGGTCCCCTCCTCCGCTTGGATCGAAGAATGTGGTATTTAGATTGCGGTCTGTGAGAAGTATAGTGATGCCGGCGGCAAGAACTGGAAGGGATAGGAGGAGTAGTACAGCAGTGATGAGGACAGATCATACAAATAGTGGGGTTTGGTATTGAGAGATAACTGGGGGTTTTATGTTGATAGCTGTTGTGATGAAGTTGATTGCTCCTAGGATGGAGGAGATTCCTGCTAGGTGTAGTGAAAAGATAGCCAGGTCTACTGAGGCTCCTGCATGGGCTAGGTTGCCGGCTAGGGGGGGATAAACAGTTCATCCGGTTCCTGCACCTGCTTCAATTGTGGAGGAGGCTAGGAGGAGTAAGAATGACGGGGGGAGAAGTCAAAAGCTTATATTATTTATTCGAGGGAATGCTATGTCTGGGGCACCGATTATGAGGGGGACTAATCAGTTTCCAAATCCCCCGATTATGATGGGTATAACCATGAAAAAGATTATTACGAATGCATGGGCGGTGACGATGACGTTATAAATTTGGTCATCTCCGAGTAAAGTACCTGGTTGGCCTAGTTCCGCACGAATTAGGAGGCTTAAGGCTGTACCAATTATGCCGGCTCATGCACCAAAGATAAAGTATAATGTGCCAATGTCTTTGTGGTTAGTAGAGAATAATCATCGGTTAATAAAAGTCACGGGTAAGATGGCCGAGTGTTAAGGCGTTAGGCTGTAGTCCTTTTGACAGAGGTTTAATTCCTCTTCTTATCAACTCCGTAGTGAAATTCATGTTGAGTTGCAAGCTCATTGATGTGCATTTAGAGTGCACCGGAGTTTAAGTTTAGACAGAAGCCTGTGAGGTTTAAGGCGTTTAGCTGTTAACTAGGAGTTTGTGGGATCGAGGCCCACCTGTCTAGGAGAAAAGGCTCTAGCTTAATTAAAGTAACTGGGTTGCATTCAGAGGATGCAGGTTAATATCCTGCGGGTCTTAGCAGAAACTAAGAGAATTTAACTCTTATTTAAGGCTTTGAAGGCCCTCGGTTTTAGATTATCCTAAGCTTCTAAATGGTGCCTAAAATAGCGGGGGAGAGTGGGAGAAGGAGGATGGATAGGGAGGTTAGAATAGGAATTAGAGGGTTTGTTGATTTATTAATATATCAGTGTTTTACATGGTTAGTGGGGTTGGGTGGTAATGTGATTGTAGAATAGTAAGTTAGGCGTAAATAGAAGAATAAGCCAAGTAAAGATAAAATGGAGATGATTGTAGCTGTTGTGGTTATTTCTTGTTTTGTTAATTCTTGAATAATAAGTCATTTTGGGAGAAATCCGATGAGGGGTGGGAGGCCGGCTAGGGATAAAAGTGTTAATATAAGAGTTGCATTAAGTATTGGGGTTTTTGATCAGGAAGGTATTAATGTAGCTAAATTAGTAATGTTAGATGTATTAAGGGTGAGGAAGATGGTAGTGGTTAAGAGGATATAAAGGAGGAAGGTAAGGAGGGTTAGTTTGGGGGCGTACATGAGGATAATAGTTATTCATCCTAAATGAGAAATGGAAGAAAAGGCTAGGATTTTTCGAATTTGTGTTTGATTAAGGCCTATTCAGCCGCCTAGAGCTGCTGAGGCGACAGCTATTAGGGTGAGGAGATACGGATTAAGGGAGTGGGATGTCAAGATAAGAATAGAAATAGGGGGAAATTTTATGACTGTTGATAGTAGTAAGGCTGTAATTAATGGAGAGCCTTGGAGGACTTCTGGGAATCAGAAGTGGAAAGGTACTAGGCCTAGTTTTATGGCAATTGCTGTCGTTAGGAGTAAGCAGGATGTTGTATTGGTTAGTTGAGAGATGTCTCATTGTCCTGTGGTTCAAGCATTAATTATACTTGAGAATAGAATAGTGGTGGAGGCGGTTGCTTGAATTAGAAAATATTTAATTGTGGCTTCAATGGCTCGTGGGTGGTGAGACTTTGAAATTATTGGGATAATTGCAAGTGTATTAATTTCTAATCCTGTTCAAATTATTGCTCAGTGATTGCTAGAGATTGCGATGGTGGTTCCTAGGATTAGACTCACTAGTATAATTAGTTTGGCGTGTGGGTTCATTAGTAGGGGAAGGGGTTGAACCATCATTTTCGGGGTATGGGCCCGATAGCTTTATTAGCTGACCCTACTAGAAAATAATATAAGGGGAGTATGAAGGGTTTTGATCTCTTCTGTGTAGGTTCGATTCCTACTTTTCTAAGGTATTTAGGTTGGTAGGAAATGAGAGGGTTGGTATACCTCTATGTTCACTTTATCATAGTGACCCTTTAGGTTCAGGCACATTTCCTTAAATAAGGAGGGAGGCCTGCATAGGAGATAGGTATGCTTGTGTGTCATAAACATAAAGCTAATGTTAGTGGGAGAAAATTTTTTCATAGGAGGTGTATGAGTTGATCATAGCGGAATCGTGGATATGAGGCGCGGATTCATAAAAATCCTGAGGAAAGGAGGAGAATTTTAGAGGCCAAGATGATAGGAAATAAATCTGATGGAGGGTTAAATATACTTGGATTTAGGAATAAAATAGTAGTTAAGGCATTTATTATTATGATATTGGCATATTCAGCTAAGAAGAAAAGGGCAAATGGTCCTGCGGCATATTCTACGTTAAAGCCTGATACTAGCTCTGATTCTCCTTCTGTAAGGTCAAATGGAGCTCGGTTAGTTTCGGCAAGGGTTGAAATATATCATATTATAGCCAAAGGTCAAGAGGAGAAGATTAGGTAAAGTGGCTCTTGGGTGACGGTAAGTGTGCTTAAGGTGTAGTTCCCGCTTAATACAATTATAGCTAGGAGGATAATAGCTAATGTTACTTCATAGGAGATGGTTTGTGCTACTGCTCGAAGAGCTCCGATTAAAGCATATTTCGAGTTTGAAGCCCAACCTGATCATAAAATGGAGTATACGGCAAGGCTTGACATGGCGAGGAGGAACAATAAACCTAGGTTTAAGTCAGTGAGTGAAAATGGGAGGGGGAGAGGGATTCAAATGGTTAGGGCTAATAGGAGGGCTAGGGTTGGGGTTAGAAGGAATAGTAGAGGAGATGAGGTGGATGGGCGGATGGGTTCTTTGATAAAGAGTTTAATTCCGTCTGCTAAAGGTTGAAGGAGGCCGTAGGGTCCAACAATGTTTGGACCTTTACGAGCTTGTATGTAGCTTAGGATTTTTCGTTCTACTAAAGTCAGGAATGCAACTGCAATTAGAATAGGGATGACGTAAGAAATGGCTATTAGTAAGTTTATTAGGGTGGTGGGGAAAGTCATGGGTGGGGAGGGTGAAGCTAGGGAGAGGATTTGAACCTCTGAGTAAAGGGTTTAAGCCTTTTGCATTTGCCAGGCTCTGCCACGCTAGCTGTCCTTTTCTAGGATGGGTTGAGTGTAGTCCTTTAAGGTAGTTTAGTTGAATTCCTTACTTGAGGGGAAGGCATACTTGTTGCATGGGCCTTATTTTTCCGGTCCTTTCGTACTGGGAAAAATCTATCATAGATAGAAACCGACCTGGATTACTCCGGTCTGAACTCAGATCACGTAGGACTATTAATCGTTGAACAAACGAACCCTTAATAGCGACTGCACCATTAGGATGTCCTGATCCAACATCGAGGTCGTAAACCCCCTTGTCGATATGGGCTCTTGGAGGGGATTGCGCTGTTATCCCTGGGGTAGCTTGGTTCATTGTTCAGTTGTACTGGGTCTGGAAACTATTAGTACGTTGAGGGGTTGCTCTTAGTTAAGAGGAATGGTCTTGTTTCTGGAGGGTCTATTTTTCTCCAGGGCCGCCCCAGCCGAAAAATACGGACCAATGCGTAGGGGTTAAGTAAAGCCTAGTAGGTTTTAGGGTTTGGGTGTTGTGGTCGGTGATTTTGAAGTTCCACAGGGTCTTCTCGTCTTATGGTTTTATTCCTGCTTTTGCACGGGAAGATCAATTTCACTGATTGTCTGTAGGAGACAGTTAGGACCTCGTTTAGCCATTCATACAAGTCTCGATTTATGGGACAATTGATTGCGCTACCTTTGCACGGTTAGGATACCGCGGCCGTTGAACAAGTGTCACTGGGCAGGCATCACCTTCAATACTTGTGGGGCTGAAGGCTATGTTTTTGGTAAACAGTCGGGCCCTAAGGGTTTGCCGAGTTCCTTCTACAGATTTTAATCTCTCACAATTGGGCGCTCCTGTGTTGGTTTAACAGAATAAGGTGATAAAATGTCTTGTTAAGTTAGAGATATCTATTGTTCTGAGTAATAATGTAGTAATGTAAGTTTGCGCCTATGGAGGAAGTAATCCAGGTTACTCATTTCAGCATTAATTCTTCTATTTTTATAGATTAGCCTGTTGGGGGAAGAGGGATTCACGTTGTTTTTAAATTTTTAAGGTAGGAGCTTTGACGCACTCTTTATTGGTGGCTGCTTAAAGGCCGACAACATTGGTTGTTAATATTGATTATCCGCTTGAATGAGGTTGTATTCTTTTTTAAAGGGGCTGTACCCCCTTTAAATTACTCCTGAGTGGCCACGTAGTTGTTCTGGTTGAGGTGTTCAATGAGGGGGCAGTCAGGGGAGGACTGAGGTCCGTTTCACAGGCAACCAGCTATCACCCAGCTCGGTTGGCTTTTCACCTCTACTAACAGGTCATCCCACTCTTTTGCGACAGAGACGGGTTTGCTCAATGTGTAGCTGCCTGTAAGTAGCTCGCTTGGGTTTCGGGGGGGCAAGCTTAAGTTCGTTTTGCTTGGTTGTTCTTGCTGAATCATGATGCAAAAGGTACAAGAGTTGATCTTTGCTATTTTTTACTTAATATTTTCATTGTTATTTCATCTTTCCCTTACGGTACTGACTTCTATTGCTCCTGATTGGTATCCCTTTTCTATCACCTATACTAGGGGAATTAAATGTTTTAGTTTAAGAAAAAAATTGTTTTTTGATAGGTTGGTTGGGCTAGAGTGTGGTTTCAAGATGACCTATGTTATGGGTAGGTATCTCTCAGGTGTAAGCTGAGTGCTTTAGGTTTAGCTACATCTTGATATGCTAAGTGCACCTTCCGGTACACTTACCTTGTTACGACTTACCTCATCTTTAGCTAGTTATGATATTAGATTATAAATGATGTTGCTTGTGAGGAGGGTGACGGGCGGTATGTACGTGCTCTAGGGCCGGTTTTAAACAAGTATTATGGATATGTTTTACTACTAAATCCTCCTTCCGAGGGCTGATTTCAGGCCCTCTTTCGTTTATGCTCTGAAACAGAAAATGTAGCCCATCTCTTCCTCCCCATAGGCTATACCTTGACCTGTCTTTTTAGCGAATGAGGCTATTGTGCTCACTGTTGTTCTCTCATAAGAGGTGAGCTGGCGACGGCGGTATATAGGCTGCTTGAACAAGGGGAGGTCGGGTGTAGCGCGGGTTATCGATTATAGGACAGGCTCCTCTAGGTGGGTTTAGAGCACCGCCAAGTCCTTAGGGTTTTAAGCGTTTGTGCTCGTAATTCCCGGGCGGATGCTTAGGTAGAAATGAAGCATCTAAATTTATGGCCAGGCATAGTGGGGTATCTAATCCCAGTTTGTTCCCTGGCTTTCGTGGCAGATAGTAGATCATTAATAGCTAGAGTTGCATTAGTATTGGACTTAAATGTGCCTTGGGCTTATGACAGCTCAGGCATACTTCGACTCTAGTAATGGTGATAAATGATGAGCCACTCTTTACGCCGTGTACAGTTAATTTGGGTTTCTTGTGTGACCGCGGTGGCTGGCACAAGATTTACCAACCCTATATTACTATGATTAAGTCAAGCTTGCGCTTATTGCTTAATGTTAATTACTGCTGAATACCCGTGGGGGTGTGGCTGAGCAAGACGTCTTAGGCTACTTGAAGTGAGCCTGATGCCTGCTCCTTTAGTCTTGGTAAGAGGTCAAGGGCATTTACACTGGCACGCGGATACTTGCATGTATAAATCTAGTGGGAACTAACAGTAAGGTTAGGACTAAGTCTCTTGTCCTCGGGGAGCGTTAGCGGCCGTCTTGACATCTTCAGTGTCATGCTTTAGGTTGTAAGCTACGTGGACGAATCGATTGTTTGTTTGAATCGATTGTTTGTTTGAATCGATTGTTTGAATCGATTGTTTGAATCGATTGTTTGTTTGAATCGATTGTTTGAATCGATTGTTTGAATCGATTGTTTGAATTGATTGTTTGAATTGATTGTTTGAATTGATTGTTTGAATCGATTGTTTGAATCGATTGTTTGAATCGATTGTTTGAATTGATTGTTTGAATTGATTGTTTGAATCGATTGTTGTTTGAATTATCGATTGTTGTTTGAATTATCGATTGTTTGTTTGAATCGATTGTTTGAATTGATTGTTTGAATCGATTGTTTGTTTGAATCGATTGTTTGAATTGATTGTTTGAATTGATTGTTTGAATCGATTGTTTGAATTGATTGTTTGAATCGATTGTTTGAATTGATTGTTTGAATCGATTGTTTGAATCGATTGTTTGTTTGAATCGATTGTTTGAATCGATTGTTTGAATTGGTTGTTTGAATCGATTGTTTGTTTGAATCGATTGTTTGTTTGAATCGATTGTTTGTTTGAATCGATTGTTTGAATTGATTGTTTGAATTGATTGTTTTA